GTCCCTGTAGCTTAAACCAAAGCATGGTGCTGAAGATACCAAGATGGGCACCACCACCCCAAGGACAAAAGACTTAGTCCTAACCTTATCGTTAACTTTTGCTCAACATATACATGCAAGTATCCGCACCCCAGTGTAAATGCCCCAAACCCCTTACTAAGACACGAGGAGCAGGCATCAGGCACACCCACCCGCCGTAGCCCAAAACGCCACGCCACGCCACACCCCCACGGGTACTCAGCAGTAATTAACATTAAGCAATAAGCGAAAGCCTGACTTAGTTAAAGCAGCCAGGGTTGGTAAATCTTGTGCCAGCCACCGCGGTCATACAAGAAACCCAAGTTAACCATACACGGCGTAAAGAGTGGGTTCAAACTATCACACCGAACTAAGATCAAACCATGCCCAAGCTGTCATAAGCTCAAGGCATCCCTAAGCCCAACCTAAAGACGATCTTAACATCCGCGACCCATTCCACCCCACTAAAGCCAGGACACAAACTGGGATTAGATACCCCACTATGCCTGGCCCTAAATCTTGATGCCCCCTAACCACGAACATCCGCCCGAGAACTACGAGCACAAACGCTTAAAACTCTAAGGACTTGGCGGTGCTCTAAACCCACCTAGAGGAGCCTGTTCTATAATCGATAACCCACGATTCACCCGACCACTTCTAGCCAACACAGCCTACATACCGCCGTCGCCAGCCCACCTCATGAGAGCACAACAGTGAGCCCAACAGCCCACAACCCGCTAATAAGACAGGTCAAGGTATAGCCTATGAAATGGAAGAAATGGGCTACATTTTCTAAAATAGAACAACCCAACGGAAGGGGGCCTGAAACCCGCCCCCAGAAGGTGGATTTAGCAGTAAAGCAGGATAACCAAGCCTCCTTTAAACCGGTCCTAGAGCACGTACACACCGCCCGTCACCCTCCTCACAAAGCCCACAAATGCACTAACTAATAAAACTCAACCGCTTAAGATGAGGTAAGTCGTAACAAGGTAAGTGTACCGGAAGGTGCACTTAGCAAACCAGGGTGTAGCTACAACACAAAGCATTCAGCTTACACCTGAAAGATATCTACCACACACAGATCACCCTGAAAGCCCACCCTAGCCCCACCAACCACAACCAAGAATCCACTACCCTCACCCAACTAAAACATTACCCCTAACTCAGTATAGGCGATAGAAAAGTTCAACCTGGGCGCCATAGAGACAGTACCGTAAGGGAAAGATGAAATAACAATGAAAAACTAAGCACTGCATAGCAAAGATACTCCCTTGTACCTTTTGCATCATGATCCAGCAAGAACAACCAGGCAAAGTGAACTTAAGCCTGCCATCCCGAAACCCAAGCGAGCTACTCACAAGCAGCTATCATGAGCCAACCCGTCTCTGTTGCAAAAGAGTGGGATGACTTGTTAGTAGAGGTGAAAAGCCAACCGAGCTGGGTGATAGCTGGTTGCCTGCAAAACGAATCTAAGTTCCCCCTTAGCCATCCCTTCCTCCCAGACGAAACAACCCAAATGTAATAGCTAAGGGCTATTTAAAGGGGGTACAGCCCCTTTAAAAAAGGACACAACCTCCATCAGCGGATAACCCCACCATACACCCAACCCCGTGGGCCCTAAAGCAGCCACCCCAAAAGATTGCGTCAAAGCTCCCTCAACCAAAAACCCCAAAAACCAATGAGACTCCCTACACCCATAGCAGGCCAACCTATAACAATAGATGAATCAATGCTAGAACGAGTAACCAGGACACCATGTCCCCCCAAGCGCCAGCCTACACACCATTAACAGCAAAACCCCAATAATAACCACACCCCCATTGCATACACCCTGTTAATCCGACCCAGGGGCGCACATTGGAGTGATTAAAGTCTACAAAAGGAACTCGGCAAACCCAAGGCCCGACTGTTTACCAAAAACATAGCCTTCAGCCAAACAAGTATTGAAGGTGACGCCTGCCCAGTGACACCATGTTTAACGGCCGCGGTATCCTAACCGTGCAAAGGTAGCGCAATCAATTGTCCCATAAATCGAGACCTGTATGAACGGCTAAACGAGGTCTTAACTGTCTCCTGTAGACAATCGGCGAAACTGATCTCTCTGTACAAAAGCAGAGATAAACACATAAGACGAGAAGACCCTGTGGAACTTCAAAATCAATAGCCACCCCACCCAACCCACAAACCCACCCAGGCCCACCACCCAAAACACTGGCTAACATTTTTAGGTTGGGGCGACCTTGGAGAAAAACAGATCCTCCAAAAATAGGGCTAAATCCCCTAACCGAGAGCAACCTCTCAACGTGCTAACAGCACCCAGACCCAGTAAATCTGACCAATGAACCAAGCTACCCCAGGGATAACAGCGCAATCTCCTCCAAGAGCCCCTATCGACGAGGAGGTTTACGACCTCGATGTTGGATCAGGACATCCTAGTGGTGCAGCCGCTACTAAGGGTTCGTTTGTTCAACGATTAACAGTCCTACGTGATCTGAGTTCAGACCGGAGCAATCCAGGTCGGTTTCTATCTATGACCAACCTTCCCCAGTACGAAAGGACCGGGAAGGTGGGGCCAATACCCCCAGCACGCCCCCCCCCCCAAGTGATGCCCCCTACTAAATCACCAAAGGATCAACCCTCTACCCCAACGAAAAAGGTTGCTAGTGTAGCAGAGCCAGGCAAATGCAAAAGACTTAAGCCCTTTACCCCAGAGGTTCAAATCCTCTCTCTAGCTCCCCCATGACCTGACTAAACATTCCCCCCACCTACCTCATTATAACACTTGCCTATATAATCCCCATCCTAGTTGCCGTAGCATTCCTAACCCTAGTCGAACGAAAAATCCTAAGCTACATACAATCACGGAAGGGCCCAAACATCGTTGGCCCATTCGGACTACTCCAGCCTGCCGCCGATGGGGTCAAACTATTCATCAAAGAACCAATCCGCCCCTCCACTTCCTCCCCCCTCCTATTCCTCACAACCCCAATACTTGCCCTACTCCTAGCACTAACAATCTGAATCCCCCTCCCCTTTCCCTCTCCCCTTGTTGACCTAAACCTTGGACTTCTCTTCCTCCTAGCAATATCTAGCCTAGCAGTATACTCAATCCTATGATCAGGATGGGCCTCAAACTCAAAATACGCCCTAATCGGTGCACTACGGGCGGTATCACAGACCATCTCCTACGAAGTAACCCTAGCCATTATCCTCCTATCCCTAGTCATACTAAGCGGAAACTACACCTTAACTACCCTCATCATCACACAAGAACCCCTATACCTCATATTCTCCTCCTGACCTCTAGCAATAATATGATACACCTCTACACTAGCCGAAACAAACCGCTCACCCTTCGACCTTACAGAAGGAGAATCAGAACTTGTCTCAGGCTTCAATGTAGAATACTCCGCAGGCCCGTTCGCCCTATTCTTCCTCGCCGAATATGCAAACATCATATTAATAAACACACTAACAAGTCTCCTATTCCTAAACCCAAGCGCACTCAATCCACCCCCAGAACTCTTCCCACCCCTACTAGCCGCAAAAACCTTACTCCTCTCTTCAAGCTTCCTGTGAGTCCGAGCCTCCTACCCACGATTCCGATACGACCAGCTCATACACCTCCTCTGAAAAAACTTCCTCCCACTTACACTATCCCTCCACCTCTGACACACTAGCATACCAATCTCTTACGCAGGCCTACCCCCTTACCTAAGGAAATGTGCCTGAACGTCAAGGGTCACTATGATAAAGTGAACATAGAGGTACACCAACCCTCTCATTTCCTAACACTTAGAAAAGCAGGAATCGAACCTACACAGAAGGAATCAAAATCCTCCATACTTCCTCTATATTATTTCCTAGTAAGGTCAGCTAACAAAGCTATCGGGCCCATACCCCGAAAATGATGGTTTAACCCCCTCCCCTACTAATAACTCCCCTCGCAAAATTAATTTCCACCTCGAGCATCCTCCTAGGAACAACAATCACAATCACAAGCAACCATTGAATAACGGCCTGAATTGGACTGGAGATCAACACCCTATCAATCATCCCCATAATCTCAAAATCCCACCACCCACGAGCTATCGAAGCCGCAACCAAATACTTCCTCGTGCAAGCAGCCGCCTCCACACTACTACTCTTCTCCGGCACAATCAACGCATGGTACACCGGACAATGAGACATCACCCAACTCTCCTACCCCCCAGCATGCCTCCTACTGACAACTGCAATTGCTATTAAACTAGGCCTAGTCCCCTTCCACTTCTGATTCCCAGAAGTATTGCAAGGATCTTCCTTCACCACTGCCCTACTCCTCTCAACAGTAATAAAACTCCCACCAACCACCATCCTACTCATCACATCCCACTCACTAAGCCCCACACTACTCACCCTAATATCCACCACATCCATTGCCCTAGGTGGCTGAATAGGACTAAACCAAACACAAACCCGAAAAATCATGGCCTTCTCATCCATCTCCCACATTGGTTGAATAACCATCATCACCGCCCACAACCCAGAACTCACCCTACTAGCCTTCTACATTTACATCCTAATAACAGCCTCCATCTTCCTTACCATAAACACAACCAATACCCTGAACCTCCCAACACTAATGGTCTCCTGAACCAAAACCCCCATACTAAACACAACCCTCATACTAACACTACTATCCCTAGCAGGCCTCCCCCCACTGACAGGCTTCCTGCCAAAATGACTTATCATTCAAGAACTCATCAAACAAGAACTCACCACAACAGCCACAACCATCTCCCTACTATCACTCCTAAGCTTATTCTTCTACCTACGCCTAGCATACTGCACAACAATCACACTCCCCCCCAACCCATCAAACAAAACAAAACAGTGGTATGCTAAAACCTCAACCAACACCCTAATCCCCACACTCACCTCATTATCTGTCTCACTTCTACCACTCACCCCCATAATACTCACCACCACTTAAGAAACTTAGGATAATATCAAACCAAGGGCCTTCAAAGCCTTAAACAAGAGTTAAACTCTCTTAGTTTCTGCTAAGATCCGTAGGGCATTAACCTACATCCCCTGAATGCAACCCAGATGCTTTCATTAAGCTAGGACCTTCCTAGACAGGTGAGCTTCGATCCCACAACATTCCTAGTTAACAGCTAGGCGCCCTAAACCAACAGGCCTCTGCCTAAAAGACTCCGATGTGCTCCAAGCACATATCAATGAGCTTGCAACTCAACATGAACTTCACTACAGAGTCGATAAGAAGGGGGATCAAACCCCTGTAAAAAGGACTACAGCCTAACGCTTAAACACTCAGCCATCTTACCAACTTACCTGTGACCCTAAATCGATGACTATTCTCAACCAACCACAAAGACATTGGCACCCTTTACCTAATCTTTGGCGCATGAGCGGGCATAATCGGCACCGCCCTAAGCCTACTCATCCGCGCAGAACTAGGCCAACCCGGGACCCTCCTAGGAGATGACCAAATCTATAATGTAATTGTCACAGCCCATGCCTTCGTAATAATCTTCTTCATAGTAATACCAATTATGATTGGGGGGTTTGGAAACTGACTAGTTCCCCTCATAATCGGTGCTCCCGACATGGCATTCCCACGCATGAACAACATAAGCTTCTGGTTACTCCCCCCATCCTTCCTCCTCCTACTAGCCTCCTCTACAGTAGAAGCAGGCGCCGGCACAGGATGAACAGTCTATCCCCCCCTGGCCGGAAACCTAGCCCACGCTGGGGCATCAGTAGACCTAGCCATCTTCTCTCTTCACCTAGCAGGAGTATCCTCCATCCTAGGTGCAATCAACTTTATCACCACAGCCATCAACATAAAACCACCCGCACTATCACAATATCAAACCCCATTATTCGTCTGATCCGTCCTAATCACAGCAGTACTACTTCTACTATCTCTCCCAGTCTTAGCTGCCGGAATCACCATACTCCTTACAGACCGCAACCTAAACACCACATTCTTTGACCCTGCCGGAGGGGGGGACCCAATCTTATACCAACACCTCTTTTGATTCTTCGGACACCCAGAAGTATACATCCTCATCCTACCAGGATTTGGAATCATCTCCCACGTAGTAGCCTACCACGCAGGTAAAAAAGAACCATTCGGCTACATGGGCATGGTATGGGCAATACTATCAATCGGATTCCTAGGATTCATTGTATGAGCCCACCACATATTCACAGTAGGAATGGACGTGGATACCCGAGCATACTTCACATCCGCCACCATAATCATCGCCATCCCAACAGGAATTAAGGTCTTCAGCTGGCTGGCTACACTGCACGGAGGAACCATCAAATGAGACCCCCCCATGCTATGGGCCCTTGGATTCATCTTCCTATTCACCATCGGAGGCCTTACAGGAATTGTCCTGGCAAACTCCTCACTAGACATCGCCCTACACGACACATACTACGTAGTAGCACACTTCCATTACGTTCTATCAATAGGTGCTGTCTTTGCCATCCTAGCAGGATTCACCCATTGATTCCCCCTATTCACCGGCTACACCCTAAACCAAACATGAGCTAAAGCGCACTTCGGAGTTATATTCACAGGCGTAAACCTCACCTTCTTCCCCCAACACTTCCTGGGACTAGCGGGCATGCCACGACGATACTCCGACTATCCAGACGCCTACACGCTATGAAACACCCTATCATCCATCGGATCCCTAATCTCAATAACAGCTGTAATCATACTAACATTCATTATCTGAGAAGCCTTCGCCTCCAAACGAAAAGTCGTACAACCAGAACTAACCCCCACTAACGTTGAATGAATCCACGGCTGCCCACCCCCATACCACACCTTCGAAGAACCCGCCTTCGTCCAAGTACAAGAGAGGAAGGAGTCGAACCCTCACATGCTGGTTTCAAGCCAGCCGCATACTTAAACCACTTATGCTTCCCTCTTCATGGGGCGTTAGTAAACTAATTACATGGCCCTGTCAAAGCCAAACTACAGGTGAAAACCCTGTACACCCCTACATGGCCAACCCATCACAACTAGGATTCCAAGACGCCTCATCCCCAATCATAGAAGAACTAATCGAGTTCCACGACCACGCCCTAATAGTAGCCCTAATAATCTGTAGCCTTGTACTCTACCTACTAACACTTATACTGATAGAAAAACTGTCTTCAAACACCGTTGACGCCCAAGAAGTCGAACTAATCTGAACAATTCTACCAGCCATCGTCCTAATCCTACTAGCCCTCCCATCCCTTCAAATCCTCTACATAATAGACGAACTCGATGAACCAGACCTAACCCTAAAAGCCATCGGACACCAATGATACTGATCCTACGAATACACAGACTTCAAAGAACTCTCATTCGACTCCTACATAACCCCCACAACAGACCTCCCATCCGGCCACTTCCGTCTCCTGGAAGTCGACCACCGTGTTGTCATCCCAATAGAATCCCCAATCCGCATAATTATCACCGCCGACGACGTACTCCACTCATGAGCCGTGCCCTCACTAGGAGTAAAAACTGACGCTATCCCAGGACGACTCAACCAAACATCCTTCATTACCACCCGCCCAGGAATCTTCTACGGCCAATGCTCAGAAATCTGCGGAGCCAACCATAGCTTCATACCAATCGTAGTAGAATCCACCCCCCTCAACCACTTCGAAGCCTGATCCTCACTACTAACCTCCTAATCATTAAGAAGCTATGTACCAGCACTAGCCTTTTAAGCTAGACAAAGAGGGACCCCCCCCTCCTTAATGATATGCCCCAACTAAACCCTAGCCCCTGACTCTTCATCATAACTATATCATGACTGACATTCTCCCTAATCTTCCAACCCAAAACACTATCCTTTATCTCAACAAACCTCCCCATCAACAAAACACCCACAACCACTAAAAACCACCCCTGAACCTGACCATGACCCTAACCTTCTTCGATCAATTCTCAAGCCCATATCTCCTCGGAATCCCACTAATCCTCCTATCAATACTATTACCCACCCTCCTTCTCCCCATGCCCAACAACCGATGACTCACCAACCGCCTATCCACTCTACAACTATGGGCCATTAACATAATCACCAAACAACTTATAATCCCATTAAACAAACCAGGCCACAAGTGAGCCATCATCCTCACATCACTCATACTAATACTACTGACAATCAACCTCTTGGGCCTACTGCCCTACACATTCACCCCAACCACCCAGCTATCAATAAACATAGCCCTCGCCTTCCCATTATGACTTGCAACCCTACTCACAGGCCTACGAAACCAACCAACAACCTCACTAGGACACCTCCTACCTGAAGGAACACCCACCCCACTAATCCCAGCCCTAATCATAATCGAAACCATCAGCCTGTTAATTCGCCCCCTAGCCCTAGGAGTCCGTCTCACAGCCAACCTCACAGCAGGGCACCTACTCATCCAACTCATCTCAACGGCCACCATCACACTACTCCCCATCATACCCACAGTATCCATCCTAACCGCCACAGTCCTCCTCCTATTAACAATCCTAGAAGTAGCAGTAGCCATAATCCAAGCCTACGTATTCGTCCTCTTATTAAGCCTCTACCTACAAGAAAACATCTAATGGCCCACCAAGCACACTCCTACCACATAGTAGACCCCAGCCCATGACCCATCTTCGGAGCAATTGCTGCCCTCCTAACCACATCAGGATTAATCATGTGATTCCACTATAACTCCTCACACCTCCTAACTCTCGGACTAACATCAACCCTCCTGGTCATACTTCAATGATGACGAGACATCGTACGAGAAGGAACATTCCAAGGCCACCACACACCAACAGTACAAAAAGGTCTTCGATACGGAATAATCCTCTTCATCACATCAGAAGTATTCTTCTTTCTTGGCTTCTTCTGAGCCTTCTTCCACTCCAGCTTAGCACCTACCCCAGAACTAGGAAACCAATGACCCCCAACCGGAGTCACACCCTTAAACCCCCTAGACGTCCCCCTACTAAACACAGCAATCCTCCTGGCCTCTGGAGTTACCGTTACCTGAGCACACCACAGCATCACTGAAGGTGGACAAAAACAAGCCATCCAAGCACTAACCCTCACCATCCTACTAGGCCTATACTTCACCACCCTACAAGCAACAGAATACTATGAAGCACCCTTCTCAATCGCTGACAGCGTCTACGGCTCAACCTTCTTCGTAGCTACAGGATTCCACGGACTCCACGTCATAATCGGATCCTCCTTCCTACTAATCTGCCTCCTACGACTAACCAAATTCCACTTCACACCAAGCCACCATTTTGGATTCGAAGCGGCGGCCTGATACTGACACTTCGTAGACATCATCTGATTATTCCTCTACATAACCATCTACTGATGAGGATCTTGCTCTTCTAGTATATCCATTACAACAGACTTCCAATCTCTAGAATCTGGTACAACTCCAGAGAAGAGCAATAAACATAATCACATTTATACTTACAGCCTCTATCCTCCTCAGCCTAGCCCTGACCACACTAAATTTCTGACTCACCCAAATAACCCCAGACTCAGAAAAACTATCGCCCTACGAGTGTGGATTCGACCCACTAGGATCTGCTCGACTCCCATTCTCAATCCGATTCTTCCTCAGTAGCCATCCTGTTCCTCTTATTCGACCTAGAAATCGCCCTCCTACTTCCCCTACCATGGGCCACCCAACTAAAACACCCAACCACCACCCTAACCTGAACCTCTACCATCATCCTCCTACTAACCCTAGGGCTAATGTACGAATGGACCCAAGGAGGCCTAGAATGGGCAGAATAAGAGAGTTAGTCTAAAAACAAGACAGTTGATTTCGACTCAACAAACCATAGTCTACTCTATGACTTTCTTCATGTCGTTCCTTCGCCTAAGCTTCTGCTCTGCATTCACCCTAAGTGGCCTAGGACTAGCCTTCAACCGCGTACACCTCGTTTCAGCCCTACTCTGCCTAGAGAGCATAATACTATCGATATACATCGCCCTGTCAACATGACCAATCGAAAACCAAACACCCTCATCCTCCCTAACACCAATCCTCATACTAACATTCTCCGCATGTGAAGCAGGCACAGGACTAGCAATGCTAGTGGCCTCCACACGAACCCACGGCTCCGACTACCTACAGAACCTAAACCTTCTACAATGCTAAAGATCATCCTGCCAACCCTAATGCTACTCCCAACAACTCTCCTCTCACCCCAAAAATTCATATGGACGAACACCACAATACACAGCCTACTAATCGCCACCCTAAGCCTACAATGACTAGTACCCTCATACTATCCGTACAAAAGCCTCACTCAATCCTTAGGCATCGACCAAACATCCTCCCCACTACTAGTCCTATCCTGCTGACTCACGCCCCTTATAATCCTAGCAAGCCAAAGCCACCTGCAACACGAACCATCAACACGAAAACAAATCTTCATAGTAACCCTAGTCACAGTACAGCCCCTTATCATCCTGGCCTTCTCAACTACAGAGCTCATAATATTTTACATCTCCTTCGAAGCAACCCTAATCCCCACACTAATCCTGATCACACGATGAGGGAACCAACCAGAACGCCTAAGTGCGGGCATCTACCTCCTCTTTTACACTCTCATCAGTTCCCTCCCCCTCCTAATTGCAATCCTTTACCTTCACTCACAAACAGGCACCCTCCACTTACCCACCCTAAAACTCCACCCACATGCCCTGCAACCCACCCCAACCAAACCCTGATCCCCCTTCCTCCTAAACATCGCCCTCCTCATGGCCTTTATAGTAAAGGCACCCCTCTATGGGCTCCACCTATGATTACCTAAAGCCCACGTAGAGGCCCCAATTGCAGGATCAATACTACTTGCCGCCCTCCTCCTCAAACTTGGCGGATACGGCATCATACGCATTACCTGCCTAACGAGCCCCCCCACAAACAACCTCCTCCACTACCCACTCATCACCCTCGCCCTATGGGGGGCCCTAATGACTAGCTCAATCTGTCTTCGCCAAATCGACCTAAAATCCCTCATTGCCTACTCCTCCGTAAGTCACATGGGCTTAGTCATTGCTGCATGCATGATCCAAACCCACTGATCCTTCTCAGGAGCTATAATCCTCATAATCTCTCACGGTTTAACATCCTCAATACTCTTTTGTCTAGCCAATACAAACTACGAACGTACACACAGCCGTATCCTCTTACTAACTCGAGGGCTACAACCACTCCTCCCACTAATAGCGACCTGATGACTACTAGCCAACCTAACGAACATGGCCCTACCACCCACCACAAACCTAATAGCAGAACTAAGCATTATAGTTGCACTATTCAACTGATCCCCCCCAACAATCATCCTAACCGGAACCGCCACTTTACTAACCGCCCTATACACCCTGTCTATGCTTACAACAACCCAACGAGGAACTCTACCCCCCCACATCACAACACTCCAAAACTCCACCACACGAGAACACCTACTAATAGCCCTACACCTCCTCCCCACACTCCTCCTAATCCTAAAACCTGAACTAATCTCCGGACCCCTCTCATGCAAGTATAGTTTAAACCAAACATTAGACTGTGACCCTAAAAATAGAAGTTAGACCCTTCTTACCTGCCGAGGGGAGGTTCAACCAACAAGAACTGCTAATTCCTGTATCTGAGTCTAAAGCCTCAGCCCCCTTACTTTTAAAGGATAACAGCAATCCACTGGTCTTAGGAACCACCCATCTTGGTGCAAATCCAAGTAAAAGTAGTGGAAACAGCCCTACTCCTCAACACCCTCACTCTACTCACACTAACAACCATCCTAACCCCCACRCTCCTCCCCATCCTCCTAAAAACCTTCAAAAACTCCCCCAAAACCATCACCCTAACCATCAAAACTGCCTTCCTGATCAGCTTAGCACCAATAACATTATTCACATACTCAGGACTAGAGAGTATCACCTCGCACTGAGAATGAAAATTCATCATAAACTTCAAAATCCCTCTCAGCTTCAAAATAGATCAATACTCCCTCCTGTTCCTCCCCATCGCGCTATTCGTAACATGATCCATCTTACAATTCTCAATATACTACATAGCATCTGACCCACATGTCCCAAAATTCTTCTCCTACCTAACAACCTTCCTAATCGCAATGCTCACATTAACCACTGCCAACAACATCTTCATACTCTTTATCGGATGAGAAGGAGTAGGCATCATATCCTTCCTGCTCATCAGCTGATGGCATGGACGAGCAGAAGCCAACACAGCTGCCCTACAAGCCGTGCTCTACAACCGAATCGGAGATATCGGGCTCATCCTAAGCATAGCATGACTTGCCCTCACCCTAAACTCATGAGAAATACAACAAATATTCTCCCCCACAAAAACCCCAACACTCCCCCTACTGGGTCTCATCCTAGCTGCCACAGGAAAATCTGCCCAATTTGGCCTCCACCCATGATTACCCGCCGCCATAGAGGGCCCCACTCCAGTCTCCGCCCTACTACACTCAAGTACAATAGTAGTTGCCGGAATCTTCCTACTAATCCGAACCCACCCCCTACTTACCCACAACAAGACCGCTCTCACACTATGCCTCTGCCTAGGTGCTATATCCACACTATTCGCTGCCACCTGCGCCCTAATACAAAACGACATTAAAAAAATCATTGCCTTCTCCACATCCAGCCAACTAGGGCTAATAATGGTCACCATCGGACTAAATCTCCCACAGCTGGCCTTCCTACACATCTCAACCCATGCCTTCTTCAAAGCCATACTATTTCTGTGCTCAGGGTCAATCATCCACAACCTAAATGGAGAACAGGACATCCGAAAAATAGGAGGCTTACAAAAAATACTCCCAACAACCACCTCCTGCCTAACAATCGGAAGCCTGGCACTAATAGGAACTCCCTTCCTAGCAGGATTCTTCTCAAAAGACCTCATCATCGAAAACCTAAACACCTCCCACCTTAATGCTTGAGCATTGACTCTGACACTTCTTGCCACGGCCTTCACCGCCACATACAGCCTACGAATAATCCTCTTAGTACAAACAAAATTCACCCGAGTACCAACAATCACCCCAATAAACGAAAACAATCCACAAATCACCAACCCAATCACCCGCTTAGCTTTAGGAAGCATTATAGCCGGCCTATCAATCACATCCTACATAACCCCCACACAAACCCCACCAATAACGATGCCCCCACTAACAAAGGCCGCAGCTATTCTAGTAACTACCATAGGCATCATTATCGCCCTAGAACTCACAGCCACCACCCATACCCTGACCCAACCCAAACAAAACCCCTACTCAAACTTCTCCACAACACTAGGATACTTCAACCCCCTAACCCACCGACCAAGCTCTACAACCCTACTGAACTCTGGACAAAAAATTGCCAATCACCTAATCGACCTATTATGGTATAAAAAAATAGGGCCAGAAGGACTTGCCGACCTACAAACCATGGCAACCAAAACCTCCACCACACTGCACAAAGGATTAATCAAGGCCTACCTAGGATCATCCGCACTATCCACCCTAATCATCCTAATACTACTATAACCCACAAACCTTAATGGCCCCCAACCTACGAAAACACCACCCCCTCCTAAAAATAGTAAACAGCTCTCTAATTGACCTACCAACCCCCTCAAATATCTCAGCCTGATGAAACTTCGGATCCCTCCTAGGAATTTGCCTGACAGCACAAATCCTAACAGGCTTACTCCTAGCTGCCCACTACACCGCAGACACTGCCCTAGCCTTCTCCTCCGTGGCCAACACATGCCGAAACGTACAATACGGTTGATTAATTCGAAACCTACACGCAAACGGTGCCTCATTCTTCTTCATCTGCATCTACCTACACATTGCCCGCGGCCTTTACTACGGCTCATACTTGTACAAAGAGACCTGAAACACGGGCATCATCCTCCTACTCACCCTCATAGCCACGGCTTTCGTCGGCTACGTCCTACCATGAGGCCAAATGTCCTTCTGGGGGGCTACAGTAATTACAAACCTATTCTCAGCCATCCCATATATCGGCCACACCCTTGTAGAATGAGCCTGAGGCGGATTCTCCGTAGACAACCCCACCTTGACCCGATTCTTCACCCTACACTTCCTCCTTCCATTCATAATCACCAGCCTAGTCCTCATCCACCTAACCTTCCTACACGAATCAGGATCAAACAACCCCTTAGGCATCTCCTCAAACTGTGATAAAATCCCATTCCACCCTTACTTCTCCCTAAAAGATCTACTAGGGTTCACAATCATACTATTCCTACTCACCACCCTAGCACTATTCTCCCCCAACCTGCTAGGAGACCCCGAAAATTTCACACCGGCAAACCCACTAGTAACCCCCCCACACATTAAACCAGAATGATACTTCCTCTTTGCATACGCAATCCTCCGCTCAATCCCCAACAAACTAGGAGGCGTCCTAGCCCTAGCCGCCTCCGTACTAATCCTATTCTTAAGCCCTCTACTGCACAAATCCAAGCAACGAACCATAACCTTCCGTCCCATGTCCCAACTCCTATTCTGAACATTAGCCGCCAACCTGCTTATTTTAACATGAATCGGGAGCCAACCAGTAGAGCACCCCTTCATTATCATCGGACAGCTGGCTTCACTGACCTACTTCACCATCATCCTAATCCTATTTCCCACTATCTCCTCCCTAGAAAACAAAATACTCAACTAAACTCTAATAGTTTACAAAAAACATTGGTCTTGTAAACCAAAAGACGAAGGCTATCACTTCTTAGAGTTCCTATCAGAAAAAGAGGACTAAACCTCCATCACCAACTCCCAAAGCTGGCATTTTACATTAAACTATTCTCTGACCCTAAACTGCCCGAATGACCCCCCGAGATAAACCCCGCACGAGCTCTAACACAACAAACAAGGTCAACAGTAGCCCCCAACCAGCCACCAAAAACACACCCCCCCCACAGGAGTAAAACAAAGCCGCCCCACTAAAATCCAACCGAGCAACAAACATCCCAACACTATCAACAGTATCCGCCTTAAACCCCCCACCTCAACCCCAAACAACAAGCCCCACACCAACAGGCACAAACCCCAAAGCATACCCCACAACATATCAACCCCCCCAAGCCTGAGGAAACGGATCAGCCGCCAACGAAACAGAATACACAAAAACCACCAACATCCCACCTAAATACACCATAAAAAGTACCAAAGACACAAAAGAAGCCCCCAAACTCACCAACCACCCACACCCTACAACAGACCCAAAAACTAACCCAACAACCCCATAATGAGGAGAAGGATTAGATGCCACCAACAAAGACGCCAAAATAAAACCAACCCCTAAAAATACCAGAAAATATATCATAAAGTTCTTGCTTGGATTCAACCAAGGCCTATGGCCTGAAAAACCATCGTTGCTATCTCAACTACAAAAACCCCCATAGAGGTAGCCCCCCCTACCCCCCCATAGCTATGGGGTTGCTATAATGTTAGTCTATCCAGACTATGTATACCGTGCATTAAGTACTTGTGCTTTATGCATTGTATTGAATTGTTCAGGATTGGATAATTCATGCTCTAATGACATATACTGTACTAATAGATTAGTGTTGGTCTAAGTTCAGCTATGTTTCAGGGGTTGGATACTCCATTATTGGGGATAGTCAAGCTTTATGCCTTAGGTTAAGTCTCGGTCTCTTAGACTTTACTGGTATAGTATACGGCAGTGCTTGGGTATGGGAACTTAATGCTCTAGTCCATACTCTGGGTTTCTTTAAATAGATAGTTCTGGTATACGGAAGTGCCTTAGTATAGGAGCTTATCGGCCACCGCCCATAACTGGCTCGAGCAGAGTCTTATCCCGTAAGACTAGCTTTCAGAAGGCCTGGTTATTTATTAGTCTGGCTACTCACGAGAGATCATCAACCCGGTGTAAGTAAGGTTTGCCGTTCCTAGCGTCAGGTCCTTTCTTTCCCCCTACACCCTTACCCTACTTGCGCTTTTGCGCCTCTGGTTCCTCGGTCAGGCACATAAATCGGTTCACTCACCCCACGTTCCCCTTCACAGAGTCATCTGGTTCGCTATCTGTGTACTCCCTCCCTCGTAATCGCGACATCTCAAGTGTCTCCAGGCTGTTGGTTCTTTTTTTTTGGGTCAACTCACTCTACATCTCCAGTGCAACGGGTACTCAATTGGTTGACATGGACATACAATCCATAGCGAGCCCTTTTTTGGCCTTCAAGAATAAATTAATGATACGGTTTCAGGTGTGGGTTCGTCTCATTTTCGCACTGATGCACTTGCTCCCCCATTCGGTTATGCCCGCTTTACCTCTCTTTCCAGTAATGTCCTTTAATTAACGGTTGTTGGACACTGTCTCTCATTTCTGGCATTCGGTTTGAAACTCAGGGGTTACTTAATGCGACGGTTGGAGTATATTTCGGTCTCACTTTTACCCTGATGCACTTTGCTTTGCACCTGGTTATGGAATCCCCGCAAACTCTCTACTATAAGACTATTCAGTTAATGGTTGCTGGACATAATTCTTCACTTTCCTTCTCTTTTTAACACTACCACTTAATCTCCAATTGATTTTAAGCGAACCTGGAAAATTCCAATCAATCAACCCCCACCTTAACAAACACTAACAAACATTAACAAACACTTACAAATAAACAAACTTTACCACTCAATTTATGAATCATTACATTAAGCATCTCGTTTAAAAACATCAACCATTCTTTTCTTTTAACTGTTCGTTGTTTTAACCACCCACACTTAACCATTTTGCTCCAAATACCCAATCCTTCCTTAAATTTTTCACTGTTTATTTTCTTAAATTTTACCACCCTGTTTAAACACGCCTACCACCCCCACTCCAATACCTATACCCCCACCCTCCCAACAAGCAACGAACAAACAAATTAC